TGTCGAAACAAAAATATGAGATGCGTCGATCTAATCTAATAGATATATCTAAATCTTATTCTATAAATAGATATTAATCCTCCTCTGGAATAAAAAAAAGATAGCGAAAAGGGGTTTTTGCTGTGATTTCGAATCCACCCCTTCCCTTACTTCATAGAGAAGGCAGGGTATAGCAAATTGATTTTTATGGGATATCTAGGAATACAAAAATGGAATCGGAAATATCGACAAATTGGTGCGCAGTCCAAAGAAATGAAAGAAAAGGGGGTCAGCCGTTCCAATTTCATCTCGATCTAATTTGATTATCAGAATAGCGGATATAGTCCTGATTCAATAGGTCAGGTCTGCTTACTTTTCCCTTTTTATTTGTTTCTTTCGAATCTTTCCAATGGACTAGGTTGAAATAATTGAAAAAAAAAATAGGTATATTGAGTGATTCAATAGACGACTTCTCTTTATACTTATATTACTATTATACTTCAAAAAATGTTCAGTCTAATGAATAAATGTTCAACTACTCGAACGTATATTACTTCTATTATACAGTTGTTTCCTTTTTTCTTTAAAAAAAGTAAGAAGCAAATCCATTCTATGTTCAAATATGGATTCGGGTTTTATGAAAAAAAGTAAAAAGCCCCTTATCGGATTTGAACCGATGACTTACGCCTTACCATGGCGTTACTCTACCACTGAGTTAAAGGGGCCCTTTAACTAACAGAATTCCCGAATGAGTCACTATGCGGATAAGCTATCTCCCTATATTACATAATATAATAAGTTATTATAGACTATACTATAGAATCAAGTAAATTCATAGCGACTAATGATTTGTTGATCTTTTTAAACTATCACTTCAATGAACCAAGCCGACCCTCGTTTTTCTTTTCTTAAATTGATGATACCTATCAGAATAAAAAGAACTTGATATATATACCTACCGGTTCGACATAGATCCAAGATATTTCATTAACTTATGTGCTGGAGAAGTGCGATTTGTACCCTTAATTAATAAAAAAACAAAATTTCCGAAATTTTATGGATCGCGGATTTTGCTTTTCTGGTTTATTACGAAGGCACTTTTCTTTTCAAAATCAAAACGAATGAATCAATAAAGTTGAAGAAGGGGAGTTGAAAGTTGTATTTTGATTTTGGGGTGTGGTGTATAAACCATTCCACAAACCTTCCCCCTCCTATTTAGTTCTATTAGTTCTAGTTATAAGAAACTAGATATTTAATCAAAACTATTTCTTTTGATTTCATATTGAATTTCGATTTTGTATTCATTTTGACGTTTTGAAATTCGAATATATTCTAATAACTAATCAAAAGAAATATATAATATGTATAATGAGAATGGCTTTCTATGTCGAATCAAATGGAATGTCGGTTAGAATTAAGGATTCATAAATAGGAATGACGAACCAAAGAACTCTACGGAATAGTGCAGGCCAGAAGGATCCCTTGGAACGAATCATATTCTTACATTCGATTGACTCTATTGACAATTTTGAAAAACTGTTGATACTATGCTTATAGTATGATGGCGGTCTGACACGTATGCCCCCATCGTCTAGCGGTTCAGGACATCTCTCTTTCAAGGAGGCAGCGGGGATTCGACTTCCCCTGGGGGTAGGGTACTAGAAAAGGAAGTTGAGCGTGCATCATCAATAAGCCTAACATTGAAAATGGAATTGGTTTTTCCTGGGTCGATGCCCGAGCGGTTAATGGGGACGGACTGTAAATTCGTTGGCAATATGTCTACGCTGGTTCAAATCCAGCTCGGCCCAAGAATTCGCTCAAAGACCGTGAGATGCAAATTTTTGTCTTCTCGAACTATGATATGTGGGAATAAAAGAATTCCATTTTTCTATATATCTACCTGCTCGAATTATTTGGAACAAAAAATTCGGATCTAGATAACTAGATAATATAATGATCGAGATTCATATCATTATCTGTAAATATAAAGAAAGTCTAAGGAAACGAAAAAAGAAATCTTTTTTATCGAAAGATTGATTATCAATCGAGTTTCAATTAGGGAAAGGATCACTAGTCATGTAATTTGTGTCGCTATTATTCAAAAGAACGTGCAGAGCCATGCCGATATCACTATATAACCCGTGTTTCTGTTACAACACGAAAAAAAATAGGTTTGAATTCAATCCTAAAAGTATTGATGCGGTATACCAAATTTCCTGGGATTGTAGTTCAATTGGTCAGAGCACCGCCCTGTCAAGGCGGAAGCTGCGGGTTCGAGCCCCGTCAGTCCCGACGGATCAAATAAACACATCAACTCATTTATTCATTTGCATTTTATGGCAAAAGAGGTACAACGAAATGAATAGAATTTCAGTCATTCAACCTTATGGATTTTTTTCTTTTTTCGTTATTTCTCATCAAACCCAAACAAATAGATCAATTTTCGGTACTTCAACTAGTACCGATTGGTGGGAAGAAAGATATAATTTTCTTAGTCCAATTAGTGGTAACATCATATTCCGGATTCAAAGGGATAGCGTACTGCGTCTGGTCTTTTCATTTATTGCTTCTATTTAATGGGATAGATAGAGTCTCAGACGTTTTTCGGGAGCACATACACAACTAGAATTCTTGTCTTGTACACTACAAAATGGAACCGGAATTTGGCTTTTTCACATTTTTCTTTTTCTTGTAAGAAAATTATATCATAAAAAAAGGAGTTTCGAGTTTAACCCCCTCCCCCCTTTCATTTGACTTCTATTGTTGTTATTTTTTATGGGGTCAATGCAATGTAAGTGGAAAACGGTCAGATGATATTTCATTCGTTGATTGTCCAAAGAAGACGGCAGGTTGGAGAAAGAATGGAAAAGAATAATAAATAAAAAGATTTCTTGATTCGATTACGCATTCTATTTTTGATTGAGTATGGATAAAGGATCTTCCTATGTTATACTATTCAATTCGCGACGACGAAGTGATTTGATAGCCCAGATATTGTTATTCATAATATTGATGCGATTCAATATCATCAAGATGTAATTCATCCCGTTGAATTTACAGTCTAAATTTTTATTATCTCTATGGGATTAAATCCCGAGTTATTGCGAAGTAAAAACCAATCAGATTATGGAAGTAAATATTCTCGCTTTTATTGCTACTGCACTCTTCATTCTAGTTCCTACAGCTTTTTTACTTATCATATATGTAAAAACGGTCAGCCAAAACAATTAATTTGAATGAAACTTGACTTCTTAGGTCTTTCTCAATGAGAATTATTTAATAAAGAAACAAAGGATTCAAATTTTGTTTCTTTAATCTTCAATTAAATATGCAGGCTAGAATCAACAGTCTTCTGTGAGATTTTTGATAATATGGTAGAAAGATTGATATATTTCTTTCTACCATACTATCCTATTAGAAAAGAAGTAAAAAGTATCTGGGCAGCGCGGGCGCGCCCATTTAAGAAAAAAAAGCCAGTAATCTTGAATCTTTTTTTAGCATTCCACCGCAATTACATTAATAGGACTTCTAAAGTCCACTTCTTCCCCATACTACGAGTGAAAGGGAAAAAGTAAAGACTACCATTAAAGCAGCCCAAGCGAGACTTACTATATCCATGTGAATTATGTCCCCTATCTCTATGAATATGAAGGAATTCTTCCATTCTTGTTCACTAATAATAGTGAAATCCGGGGTGTATAGTCAAAAGGGGATTCTTACCCCAAACTCTTTTTTTAATGACCCAATCCAATAAATGCACTTAGACTACATTTTGATACAAATTTTCTTATCATTATGATTTCGAGTAGGATTGGGAAAGGTTAAGCACAAGCAAAATATGCAATGACCCCCGTGGCCGGGGGAGTCTTATTAATATAGGATGTAGGAATAAAAAGACCTATTCTTTGGTTACCCTCCATAATTCATTCATAAAAAAACGGAATGGAATAACAACTAGATTCTCTAATTATATAACCAAGGTAGATCATTATCTATCACACATATACCTATATTCTTTCTTTTCACATTTGATCTTTTTCTGTAAAAAAATGGAGAGACAGTCGATTAGAATCTTGGCCGGGGGTTACTGAACAGAAGTTTTTTTGGCACTTTTTTTTTATATTGAATTATACAATCAAATATTGGTCGAATATCTGATCAAAGACAGTCGTGACTTTGTAGACTCAAGTAATTTCTCCACAATGACTAATAGTTAGACTCCCTTTTGGTTATCCAATCGAAGTTCTAATTAAAGGCTCGGTCAGTAACTATTCCATTAGTTGTGTGCGGGTTATCAAGACTTCTCGACTCCTTTGATAATACGAAAATACTTTTTTGAATTCTAGACAAAAAAAGTTACAGATCTTTGGAGAACCTCCATATGCTTTGAATCAAGCGCGTAGCAGCCGCCGCCCCCCTGTTAGGGAATATTTCGGTTAGCTATATCAATAAAAAAAAATAAGGGCTTTTTGGTCTTTTGTTGATCAGGCGACACCCGGATTTGAACCGGGGAAAAAAGGATTTGCAGTCCTCCGCCTTACCGCTCGGCCATGTCGCCAAATACGAAATACCTAAAAACTTCCTCTATCCTTTCGATTGAAACGGACATTTTTGGCTTTCCGTCACAAAATAATTCATTCAAAATTTGAACCATTAACTATTGACTTGTGACTTGACTGCGAATTCATGAATGATTCTTAGATTTAGATCTCAAATTATGTTTCCCTAATGACATAAGAAAGTCAAAATAATAACTAACCAATTTTTCTTGATTCTTTTCAATAATAAAATCTTTCTTAATTTCCACTTTTATCAATTTCGATTATATAATAAAAAGTTTATATATGTAAAGCAAACACCGTAACCAGAACAGAACTTAACCAGATATATAATTGGCTATTAAAAAAATAGAATATATGATGCACACAGCGAATTATCAGAAAATATCGTACTTCCATTTTTCATTGAATCGATTAACGAAAAAAAGTCTAAATTTGGATCGAACACCGCCCCCGCTGCCC